AAATTCGATATAGCAATAAATAAATCAGCAAAATTCTTTTATTTTAGATAGAAGAAACATTTCTTCTATCTAAAATAAAAGAATGTACCCTTCTATCCAAATCCAATTTGCATCGATAAAATAAATCCAAATTCCAGTAGTAGATGAATAATTGCGAATTTTTGTGTGTACGAGATTAGAATAACTTCAAAATAACTGACATAATTTTTTATTTTTCCTGATCAGAAAAATACATGAAAAAGAAAGGAGGTAGAAAAATTTTGGGATTTATGGTTAAAGAAGAAAAAGAAGAAAACAGGGGTTCTGTTGAATTTCAAGTATTCAGTTTCACCAATAAGATACGGAGACTTGCTTCACATTTGGAATTACACAAAAAAGATTTTTCATCGGAAAGAGGTCTACGAAGACTTTTGGGAAAACGTCGACGTTTGCTGGCTTATTTGGCAAAGAAAAATAGAGTACGTTATAAGAAATTAATCAGTCAGTTGAATATCCGGGAGCAGTAATTTAATCGTTCGAATTTTTTTCTTATTTTATTAGTAGTCTTATAGTAGTCTTAGATTTTGCATTTTGATGAGCCTCGTTTTGAGGAATTCATGGAATAATCCATTTTCATGGAATAATGAATTAAGGAAGAAAGGATATGAGTCTACCGCTTACAAGAAAAGATCTCATGATAGTCAATATGGGCCCTCAACACCCATCAATGCATGGTGTTCTTCGACTGATCGTTACTCTCGATGGTGAAGATGTTATTGATTGTGAACCCATATTAGGCTATTTACACAGAGGAATGGAAAAAATCGCGGAAAACCGAACTATTAGGAGAGGGGGGATAGAAAGAGAGAGATAGTAGAAGGGAATAGGGAGGGGGATAGGAAAGTTATTTAGGTAGGAGACCGAGAAATTCCTTAAGTTAAGAAAGAAAAAAGAACAAAAACACGGATACATAACATAAAAAAAAGAATAAATAAGACGAGATTCGCCCTCCCCCTACATATTTAATTTCTTCTCCTATACAAAAACTAGCAAGACCCACTCCATTGGTAATTCCATCAATAACACCCTTATCGAAAAACTCAGTTAGTTCGGTTAATCCTCTTATACCGAAGGTAAAGACCCTAGTATAGAAAATATCTATATAACCACGATTATATGACCAACTGTATATCTTTTTTTTTACTTGATCAAAAAAGTCCTTTTTCGGACTCCCTTTTACAAAGAAATTTATTAAATCCAAATTCTGAAAAAAACAATAAGCGGATCCATAGAAGCTATATGCTATGAATAAACCGAAGATAGCTATACTTACAGAAGAAATTGCATTAGTGATAAATTCATATGAATTTATAAAAGAATTAGAACTTTCCTGGATAAAGTTTATTGAGGGAGTTAACCACTTTGATAATATGGTTAACTCTGCTATTCCATTATCTATTGCTCCATTATCAAAAGAGATTCCTATGAATCCAATGAACAAAGTAAAAAACAGCAATATAAGAAGAGGAAATAACATAGTATTTCCCGTTTCATGCGGATAGGCTAAAATGTTTTTAGCTCCAAAGGAGGTACTAAAGGATCCTATCCTATTTCTTGTATTACCATGAATTTTGGATAAATTTTGTGAAAAAAAAGAAACTCTACTTTTCGTTGTTGGTAAAACGAAATTCCTATTCACTCCTTTGGTTATCCTTTTTCCCCATAAGGATATTGAATACAACGAACCCTTTTTAGTGCTACTGTAATTTTGAAAATGAACACGCAAATACCCATCAAACGTAAGTAAATATATCCGAAACATATAAAACGCAGTTAATCCTGCAGTAAAGGAGGCTATTATTCCAAAAAAGGGCGAATACAACCAACTATTACTAAGGATTTCATCTTTGGACCAGAAGCAAGCAAGAGGTGGAATACCACAAAGAGAAAGTGTACCACATAAAAAAGTAGTTCTTGTAATTGGAATGTATTTTCTTAAACCGCCCATAAGAACCATATTCTGACTTTTATCTGGTGAATATCCAACAAGAGGTTCCATTGAATGAATAACGGATCCGGATCCCAAGAATAATAAAGCTTTTGAATAAGCATGAGTGATCAAATGGAATAAAGCAGCTTGATAAGAACCTATACCTAGAGCTAACATCATATAACCCAATTGAGACATTGTAGAATAGGCTAAGCTTCTTTTAATATCTCTCTGAGCAAGAGCTAAAGTAGCCCCTAAGAAGAGTGTTATTGTACCTACTAAAGAAATAAAACTCATTATAAAAGGTAAAGATATGAAAAGAGGAAGAAGTCGAGCTAGAAGAAAAATCCCCGCAGCAACCATAGTTGCTGCGTGTATAAGAGCCGAAATGGGAGTGGGTCCTTCCATAGCATCGGGTAACCATACGTGAAGAGGGAATTGTGCAGATTTCGCAACTGCACCAAGGAATAATAAAAAAGCACACAAAGTAGTAAGTAAAGAATTAATCCCATTATTAGGAATCCAGTTATTAGCTATTTGGAACAAATCCCGAAACTCTAAACTACCTGTTACCCAAAAAAAACCTAAAATTCCCAATAACAGACCAAAATCCCCTACACGATTAGTTACAAAAGCTTTTTGACAAGCACTCGCTGCGATTGGTCGTGTAAACCAAAAGCCTATCAATAAATAGGAACACATTCCCACAAGTTCCCAAAAAAAATAAATTTGTATCAAATTGGAGCTAGTAACTAATCCCAACATGGAAGTATTGAAAAAACTTATATAAACAAAAAATCTCAAATATCCTTCATCGTGAGACATATAACCGTCACTATAAATAAGAACCAGGATTCCTACAGTAGTAATTAGTATTAACATAATAGAAGTAAGCGGGTCAATCAAGTATCCAAATTCTAAGGAAAAATCATTATTGACGGTCCAAGACCACAGATATTGATAGATAGAACTTCCATTTATTTGTTGAATAGACAGTTGAACTGAGAATACCATAGCTATACTTAAGAGTAAAACACTAGGAAAAGCCCATATACGACGAAGATTTTTTGTTGCGGTCGGAATAAGAAAAAGACCAAACCCCATTGACATAATAACTGGAAGTGGGAGAAGAGGGATTACCCATGCATATTGATATGTATGTTCCATAAGAAAAGAAATTGCAATTTTTACTTGAAATTTTTACTTCAATTTTTCTATAAAATAAAATTATTTGCGATTCACCAAACCAATTCTTATCTCTTTCTGAAGGAATAAATAAAAAGAATTAAGAAAAAAATACAGGAATTCTTAATTTTTGCTTATTTCAATGAGAAAAATTTGGAAAAATTAAGAATGGGTGTAGTTGGTTAAATTCAAAAAGTTAATCAAATAAATTCGTTACCTAGTTATTACCTAAATAAGCATATTTATTAAAATACAAAAAAAAGTTGAATCATTTTACTTTATCTTCATTTTTCTATTTCTTTAAAACTAAAACGAACGTGAAGCAGCCCTGTTGTTTCGTAACTGATTGATTGAATTCCAATGAAAACCTATGTTTCTATTTATAGGAAATTATCGAATATTCCTTACTTCATATAGAACTGAAATGAAATCCTAATGACTATAATTACCTAAGTTTTAGAATGTCTTGTTTAAGAGACTCAGTATTTTTTGTTTTGATTGGAATTCCATTATGAAATACCATTCTGAACTTAAATTAACTATTTGAATTTTCCCTTCTTTTTATCCCCGATCTTATATGGGGATAGGCCTCCGTACCATATACCTATATATGGAGTATACTTGATATATAAATATATATAAATAGATTTAAAGGGAAAACCTTTCTGTATATTCTATATTATTAAAACAAAGTCTAAAATATATACGAAAAAAATGCTAAAAAATTCTTGTCTTATCCGCATTAGACAAAATGAAGTAAAAAAGAATTTAGAATTTCAGTATCTTTCAGTATCTAAGTATAAATACTAAGAAAAAGAAGAAAGAAGGATTGATTTGCAGCAATAGATGTCTTTCACATACAACTAGAAAAAAGTAATTTCCTTTTTGAATGGCAGTTCCAAAAAAACGTACTTCAATGTCAAAAAAGCGTATTCGTAAAAATCTTTGGAAGAAAAAGACTTATTTTTCCATAGTACAATCTTATTCTTTAGCAAAATCAAGATCATTTTCTAGCGGCAACGAGCATCCAAAACCAAAGGGTTTTTCTGGGCAACAAACAAACAAATAATAAGGTTTTGGAATAATCTGAATTGACCTATCAAAAAAGAATTCCAATTGTTTAATATGAATAATTTGGATTAATTAATGAATGTACTTTTATGTGTCGAATTACTCGGTATAATATTCTTAGAACAAACCCCTCTGATATATAGAATAAAAGTTTTTGGTATACTGTGTGCTAAGTATTTCTTTTCCTATCAATGAACTTTTCATAATAGAATCCTCATATTTTATTATGAGGATTCTATTATGAAAAGTGGAGTATTTTTGCAATAGAACTTACAACTTGTACCTATCTTATCCAAAATCCACAAGTAAATTGGTTTAAGGTTGATAAATTATATTAATAAGAGCATAAAGGCTTTCATTCTAGAAATTTTGCGAAAATCCAAAGGGGTTTCTATTTAATAATGAAATTAAAATGGATAAATAGAAAAAGCTTTTTGGATTTTGTCTATTGCATTGAAAGAATTTTTAAAATTTAAATGAGAAACTAATTAGAAAAAAAAAAAATTTTAGTTCTATATTGCAACTTAGAAAAAAGCAGTTCCAACTCTTTCAAGTAGTGTTTCTATTGGGCAAAGCAAGAGTTTATTGTTAAAAAAAATCGCAACGATATTACCAAACGAAGTCTAAGATTCTAATGTTCCTAAATTTTAGGGACTTTCCCAATCTCGACGATTCGCGAGAAAATAACTATTATTCTTTTAAGTTACCTATTATTTGAAGTTAGCCGCCATGGTGAAATTGGTAGACACGCTGCTCTTAGGAAGCAGTGCTCAAGCATCTCGGTTCGAATCCGAGTGGCGGCATTCTCGAAAAAGAATACAATAGATTAGAAAATAGATTCAATTCGAAATTTACAATTTTGTAATGGGACCTTCCCCTTATGCTATTTGCAACTTTAGAACATATACTAACTCACATCTCTTTCTCAACAATTTCAATTGTGATTACGATTCATTTGATAACCTTATTAGTTCGTGAACTTGGGGGATTACGTGATTCGTTAGAAAAAGGAATGATAGCTACTTTTTTTTCTATAACAGGATTCCTAGTTTCTCGTTGGGCTTCTTCGGGACATTTTCCATTAAGTAATTTATATGAGTCATTGATCTTCCTTTCATGGGCTCTGTATATTCTTCATATGATTCCTAGGATACAGAACTCTAAAAATGATTTAAGCAGAATAACAACGCCAAGTACTATTTTAACGCAAGGCTTTGCCACGTCGAGTCTTTTAACTGAAATGCATCAATCCACAATACTAGTACCTGCTTTACAATCTCAGTGGTTAATGATGCATGTCAGTATGATGTTACTAAGCTATGCAACTCTTTTGTGCGGATCCTTATTATCCGCCGCTCTTCTAATCATTAGATTTCGAAATAATTTCCAGTTCTTTTCTAAAAAGAAAAAAAATGTTTTATTTAACACATTTTTCTTTAGTGAGATTGAAAATTTCTATGCAAAAAGAAGTGCTTTAAAAAGCACCTCTTTTCCTTCATTTCCAAATTATTACAAATATCAATTAACTGAGCGTTTGGATTCTTGGAGTTATCGTGTCATTAGCCTAGGATTTACCCTTTTAACCATAGGTATTCTTTGTGGAGCAGTATGGGCTAATGAGGCGTGGGGATCCTATTGGAATTGGGACCCTAAGGAAACTTGGGCATTTATTACTTGGACCATATTCGCAATTTATTTACATAGTAGAACAAATCCAAATTGGAAGGGTACGAATTCCGCACTTGTAGCTTCAATAGGATTTCTTATAATTTGGATCTGCTATTTTGGTATCAATCTATTAGGAATAGGTTTACATAGTTATGGTTCGTTTACATTAACACCTAAATGATTACATAAAATAAAACCTTCATGAAATGAACGTTTTTACTTTTTTGTTTTATTTGAGAACCCCTTGAACGCCTTTTCAAAGGGTTCTCAAAAATTCGAGATAGACCTAATTAGACTTTTTTACTTTTTTCTGAATTATTGGGTTTTTCCACTATAGGAATATAGAGCGGACTAGTTAAAAAAACCTATTTAGGATAATAATTGGATAAGAGAGCCTCTACCCTGTCAACGGATAGGGAGAGAACAAAATCTGGATAAATACCAATTCCTATTACTGGTAAAAAGATACAGATTAAAAGAAAGAGTTCTCGTGGTCCAGAATCCACAAAATTTGCATTTGGAACATGAAATAGCTTGTATCCGTAGAACATCTGGCGTAACATAGATAATAAATAAATAGGAGTTAATATCATTCCAATTGCCATTACAAAAGTAATTAGGGTTTTTGGCATTAACAGAAATTTTGGACTAGTAATTAGCCCAAAAAATACTACTAATTCTGCGACAAAACCGCTCATTCCTGGTAAGGCAAGAGAAGCCATTGAAAAGCTGCTAAACATGGTAAAAATTTTCGGCATTGGGATAGATATCCCCCCCAGTTCTTCGAGATAAACAAGACGCATTCTATCACAAGCCGTTCCTGCCAAGAAAAAAAGTGTAGCACCAATAAATCCATGGGATAATATTTGTAAAATAGCTCCATTGAGTCCAATGTTGGTTATGGAACCAATTCCTATAATTATGAAACCCATGTGAGATACAGAGGAATAGGCTATTCTTTTTTTGAAATTTCGTTGACCAAGAGAAGTTGAAGCTGCATAGATTATTTGGATCGCTCCTATTATTACCAACCAGGGCGAAAATAGATAATGAGCATGCGGTAACAATTCCATGTTGATCCGAATCAATCCATATGCTCCCATCTTTAATAGGATTCCCGCTAAAAGCATACATGTACTATAATGCGCTTCCCCATGGGTATCTGGTAACCACGTATGTAGGGGTATAATCGGCAATTTGACAGCATAAGCAATAAGGAATCCTAAATATAAAAGTATTTCCAAAGTTGCAGGGTATGATTGATTAATTAATCTTTCCAAATCTAACCCTGGTTCGTTGGAACCATATAAGCCCATACCCAGAACTCCGATTAAGAAAAAAATGGAACCGCCCGCAGTATACAAAATAAACTTTGTAGCTGAATATAGACGCCTCTTTCCCCCCCACATGGATAAAAGTAAGTAAACAGGAATTAATTCTAACTCCCACATGATAAAAAAAAGTAAAAGGTCTCGCGAAGAAAATAATCCTATTTGACCACTATACATTGCTAACATCAGGAAATAGAATAATCGCGAATTCCGGGTAACTGGCCAAGCTGCTAAAGTAGCTAAAGTAGTGATAAATCCTGTCAATAAAATAGATCCTAATGAAAGTCCATCGATTCCCAATCTCCAGTGGAAATCGAAGACATCTATCCATTTAGAATCCTCCTTTAATTGGATTAAGGGATCCTCCAGTTGGAAATGGTAACAGAATGCATAAGTCATTAGAAGGAATTCTAATAAACAAATAGATATAGTATACCACCTAACGATTTTGTTTCCCCTATGAGGTAAAAAGAAAATTAATGAACCTGCAAATATCGGCAAAACAACAAGTATTGTTAACCAAGGAAAATAACTCATGATAAAGTGATAAAGACAAGATACGTTTTGACCAGAAAAGCCCGTGCTCGATTATTTCGAGCACAGGCTTCTTCGGTAAAGAGGAATCAGACGATTCAAGTGGAGTTTTTTGTAACGTATCAATAAGATAGAGCCATGCTACGGGTTGTTTCAGGCCCTAAATAAACGCGGACACTTAAAAAATCTGTTGGGCAGGCAGATTCGCATCTCTTACAACCCACACAATCTTCGGTTCTCGGCGCGGAAGCAATTTGCTTGGCTTTACATCCATCCCAGGGTATCATTTCTAATACATCTGTTGGACAAGCTCGTACACATTGAGTGCATCCTATACATGTATCATAAATTTTTACGGAATGTGACATTGGATTTATAAATTTTTCTTTTCAACATAAAATTTTTCGATCTGGTAAAAATGAAATTAGTACTATAATGAGTCATATGTATTGTAGACACCAGACGAAGCAATGGTTTATCCAAACTTCAACAAAAATAATAATCTATTTTTAATCCGTTTGTGAGAAAGCGTGAAAAGAGCCAAGAGACTTGAATTTTGGACTTCAACAGTCATAATTATACAAATTGTACATACGAATTCGAATTAGCCAATAAATTGGCTATCGTCTTTTCAATATAAATTATTGCAATATTCAAATTGCAATATCAATGAATTACAAAAATTCATTTAAGTAAAAAAGAATACTATGCAATAACCTACTCAAAAATGGATATTCTCAAATAATAATAAGAAAATAGTATTAGATTTCTATTCATCTTAATATTCGATATTTTTATTATATGTGCGCCTTTGTTTAGAGGATTCTATGTCTAATTATTCTAAAGTCTAATTATTCAAAAAATTAGATTGATTGATACGAGTGGATTTCCTGTTACGATGGATGGAAGAAAGAATGGATAGTCCAATAGCGGCTTCAGCAGCCGCAAGGGCTATAACAAAAATTGCGAAAATGTCTCCTTTTAATTGGCGACTATCAAATAGATCAGAAAATGTTACGAGATTTAGATTAATTGAATTCAGTATAAGTTCAAGACATATTAGAGCTCTAACCATGTTTCGGCTTGTGATCAATCCATAGATACCAATCGAAAATAAATAGACACTCAAAAAAAGTACATGCTCAAACATCATTAACTAACTCCTTATCAATCTCGATTCATTTCAATATGAGGACAAGAATTGAACCGATTCAATTAAATAGAACAATTACACAACAAAAAGTATTTGTTGGCAGTAGATGGGTTTTACTAAATCAAAATTGTGATTCTTTAGTTATTTATTTTAGATTTGCAATTCTAATAATTTTACTATTTCTGAGTTTTTCTTATTGCCGAGCCATAGTAATAGCACCTATTAAAGAAACTAGAAGAATTATGGAAATGAGTTCAAACGGAAGATAAAAATCGGTTGCTAAATGAATCCCAATTTGTTGAACATTATTTATGAGACTCTGTTCTACTATTTGGTTTGATCTTGTAGTCCAAAGAATTCCATACCATGATGTATCTGGGATAGTAGTCATTAGTGAAAAAACAATAGTTATACAAACGAGTGAAGTGAACCCGTCTCCAATAGTCCAATAATTCTTATCTTTAGACCATTCTGAGCCATTTATGAACATTACAGCGAATATGATCAAGACATTTATGGCTCCCACATAAATAAGAAGTTGTGCGACAGCTACAAAGTAGGAATTCAATAAAAAATAGAATAAGGATATACAAACAAGAACTAATCCCAGCGAAAAGGCAGAATAAATTGGGTTGGTAAGTAATACTACTCCTAGACCCCCTAGTAGAAGAACAAATCCCCCAAATAGCACAAGAATCTCATGTATTGGTCCAGGTAAATCCATTATGGATAAAAAGAAATTAATAGTATAAAATTTTTCATGAACTGACTAAAACTAAAGGATTCCAGTAAAAAAAAGGGATTAGGATATTTTTTTGTGTATAAGCTGTATAGTTAGAAATTATATCACGAAAATCTAGTCTGATTTTAAATCAGGGATAATTTGCAATAAGCAGTAGTTATTCGTTTTTCTTTATAGTTAGTAAAGAATTTTTGGATTTTTATAACAAAAAATAAAAAACCCTAGTCTAGTAATCAGTAATCGTTCTTGAATTCGAAGATTTATCTTCGTTTATTTTACTTTCAGTCGAATTCCTAATTGTTTGAATTGTGTAATCCCCCATTACGGAGATTGGTAACCGACTCAAAGCAATTTGATTGTAATTCAATTCATGACGATCATAAGTAGAAAGTTCATATTCTTCCGTCATTGATAAACAGCTTGTTGGACAGTACTCAACACAATTACCACAAAATATACAAACTCCGAAATCAATACTATAATTAAGCAATTGTTTCCTTTTAATATCCTTTTCAAATCTCCAATCCACAAGGGGTAGATCTATTGGACATACGCGAACACAGACTTCACAAGCAATACATTTATCAAATTCAAAGTGGATTCGCCCTCGGAAACGCTCCGGTGTAATTGATTTTTCGTAAGGGTAGTGAATCGTTATAGGTAAACGATTTGTGTGGGATAAGGTAGTTATGAAACTTTGACCAATGTACCTTGTAGCGCGTATTGTTTGTTGACCATAACTCATGAACCCAGTTACCATAGGTAACATATTCTAAAATATCTATGAAAAAGGTATGTTTCTTTCTCTTGTTTGAGAGAACTTTTGTGTTGAAAATATTCTTACTGTTATTGTATTATCTTATTTATAGTGAAACAAGTTGGGAAGAAGTTGTTAATAAGAGATTGCCCAGGGAAATAGGTAAAAGAAATTTCCATCCAAGATTTAATAACTGGTCCATTCTCATCCTGGGTAAAGTCCATCTTATTGTGATAGAAATGAAGAGAAATAAATAAGCTTTAGTTAATGTAATAAAGATACCCATTGTCATTTCCAAAATTCCAACTGCTTTATTCATTTGAAAAAATTCAAAAAAGGATATAAAGGGAATAGAGAAATTCCACCCGCCTAAGTAAAGAACTGTTACAAATAAAGAGGAAACTAATAAATTTAGGTAAGAAACAAGATAAAATAAACCATATTTGATACCGGAATATTCTGTTTGATAACCTGCTACTAATTCTTCCTCCGCTTCTGGTAAATCAAAGGGTAATCTTTCACATTCTGCCAAAGAAGAAATTAGAAAAACCAGAAAACCTATAGGCTGACGCCAAAGATTCCATCCAAAAAAACCATATTTTGACTGTGCTTCAACTATATCAACTGTACTTGAACTGTTAGATAATCATAGTCGATGATAACATCACAGTTCCCACCGCTATTCCAAAACCGTACATGAAACCTTAGTTTCATACGGCTTCTCTATGATCAGAAAAAGGAATCGGTATTATCCCCTGGGGCATAGATAGAATTAGGTAAAATAAAATCGATAGGAAAGTCCTAAATTAGACCAAAGGAATTCCGTCTGCTAGAGTAAGAAAAAGTGCTTCCGAATTGATCTCATCCTTTATAATATAATGAAAATTTTTCTTTGTTCAGTAATAACTTAATCTTGGAATAAAACACTTGTTATAGAAATAAAATTAATAAATGGAAAGAGTTGGGCATTAGTTCATGAGGAATTCTGTATGAATATAGATAGAGGAAGGAAAAAATTAATAAAAATATTTTTTTTGTATTGCATTCCATATCTTTTGTCCTATTCTTCTTTCCCCGGGTAGGGGGTAGTTAAAAAGAAAAAAGTAATAAAGGGTTAATTCGTTCTTGATAGCCATTTCCTTAACAAGTGAATGGGAACATACTCTGGATCGGAATCCGAAGAAAGTACTACTTGATCATTTCCACCAATTTCAAGTCTTTATTATGATTCCTTTTATGAGGGAAAATCCCTAATGTCTTAGATTCCCCCATTGCTAATCCTTTATGTACTTTAGTGTTCCTAACCCCTCACTAACTTTTGATGGATTCTTCTTATGATTATAAGTTATAGTAATAACTAGGAATATTCTAGCAATGGAATTCCATATCGCGAATCCTTTATTCTTGCCCGCTTCAAGATATGATGACTAATTAAAAAATATCAACCTTGGGGTAAAGAGTTTACACTGCTTATGTTTACTTCAACTTTTTTCTTGTACGTAGAAAATGAGATTTTTTTCTTTTTACTACAAATTAATAAGCTGTTTTGTTTCACTCATATAGCTATCTAGTTTAACTTATCCAACCCGAATACAGAATAAGAAAAGGAAGATAAATATTCAATGGATTTTAGAGGAAAAATATCCTAATTTTAACGAATCACACGTAGAGATATTGCTAGCACACAAAAAGTTAATGGTATTTCATAACTAATGGATTGAGCAGCAGCTCGTAGACCGCCTGAAAAAGAATATTTATTATTTGAGCTATATCCCGCCATAAGAAGACCAATAGGAGCAATACTTGAAATGGCAATCCATAAAAAAACACCAATACTAAGATCGGCTAAAACAAAACGATATCCCAAAGGAATAACTAAAAAACTTAATAAAATGGATATGACTGCTATAGAGGGTCCAATGCTAAATAAAGGAATATCTCCTCGGGATGGCAGGATATCCTCTTTAAAAAGTAGCTTAGTCCCATCTGCTATAGCTTGAAGCAGTCCCAGGGGGCCTGCATATTCAGGACCAATACGTTGTTGTATCGATGCAGATATTTCTCTTTCTAACCACACAATTACGAGTACCTCTATTGTGATTCCCAAAAGGAGGGTCAAAATGGGTAGAATCCATATTAGTCCATAGACTTCTTTTAATAATTCCGATTTCGAAAAAGAATTGATAGTTTCTACCTCTACCCTATCTATTATCATTTCAACGATCAACTTCCCCCATAATGATATCTATACTACCTAATATCGTCATGATATCAGCCAATTTCATTTTTTTAACTAGCTGAGGAAGAATTTGCAAATTAATAAAACCGGGTGGCCTAATTTTCCATCTCCAGGGGAAAAGACTATCATCTCCTACCAGATAAATTCCTAATTCACCTTTTGGAGCTTCCACTCTTACATAAAGCTCTTGCTTTGACAATTGAAAATTTGGCGAAGGTTTTTTACCAAGAAATCTATATTCAAAATCATTCCATTCGGAATTCTTTGCTTTCTTAAAGCGTCGGACTTCTAAATTCTCGTAAGGTCCTCCAGGAATTTTCTCTACAGCCTGTTGAATAATTTTGATGGATTCCCTCATTTCACCAACTCGTACTAAATAGCGAGCTAACGAATCCCCTTCTTTTTGCCATTGGACTTTCCAATCGAATTGGTTGTAAGACTCATAAGGATCAACTTTACGAAGATCCCATTGTATTCCAGAAGCTCGTAACATCGGTCCCGATAAGCCCCAATTTACTGCTTCTTCTCCGCTAATAAAACCTACTCCTTCAACTCGTTCTAAAAAAATAGGATTCTCTGTAATAAGTTGTTGATATTCAACAACTCCGCGTAAAAAATAATCACAGAAATCTAAACATTTATCGATCCATCCATAAGGTAGATCGGCGGCTACTCCCCCGATGCGAAAGTAATTGTGCATCATTCGCATACCTGTAGCAGCTTCAAATAGATCATATATTAATTCTCTCTCTCTAAAAATATAGAAAAAAGGAGTCTGTGCGCCGAGATCCGCCATAAAAGGACCAAGCCATAACAAGTGAGAGGCTATACGGCTCAACTCTAACATAATTACCCTAATATAGCTGGCTCTTTGGGGTATTTGAATATTCTCCAAGAATTCAGGTGCATTTACCGTTATTGCTTCTGTAAACATAGTAGCTAAATAATCCCACCGTGTTACATAGGGTAAATATTGTATAATAGTTCGGTTTTCCGCGATTTTTTCCATTCCTCTGTGTAAATAGCCTAATATGGGTTCACAATCAATAACATCTTCACCATCGAGAGTAACGATCAGTCGAAGAACACCATGCATTGATGGGTGTTGAGGGCCCATATTGACTATCATGAGATCTTTTCTTGTAAGCGGTAGACTCATATCCTTTCTTCCTTAATTCATTATTCCATGAAAATGGATTATTCCATGAATTCCTCAAAACGAGGCTCATCAAAATGCAAAATCTAAGACTACTATAAGACTACTAATAAAATAAGAAAAAAATTCGAACGATTAAATTACTGCTCCCGGATATTCAACTGACTGATTAATTTCTTATAACGTACTCTATTTTTCTTTGCCAAATAAGCCAGCAAACGTCGACGTTTTCCCAAAAGTCTTCGTAGACCTCTTTCCGATGAAAAATCTTTTTTGTGTAATTCCAAATGTGAAGCAAGTCTCCGTATCTTATTGGTGAAACTGAATACTTGAAATTCAACAGAACCCCTGTTTTCTTCTTTTTCTTCTTTAACCATAAATCCCAAAATTTTTCTACCTCCTTTCTTTTTCATGTATTTTTCTGATCAGGAAAAATAAAAAATTATGTCAGTTATTTTGAAGTTATTCTAATCTCGTACACACAAAAATTCGCAATTATTCATCTACTACTGGAATTTGGATTTATTTTATCGATGCAAATTGGATTTGGATAGAAGGGTACATTCTTTTATTTTAGATAGAAGAAATGTTTCTTCTATCTAAAATAAAAGAATTTTGCTGATTTATTTATTGCTATATCGAATTTATTGAATTGATACACCATTTAATTGATATCATTTAGCAAAATGAAACACAGCATATGCATCCATCTTTCGGCTCGAGAATTTCACGGGATAGAGATATGGTATAAGAAATAGGCTATTAAGTAACTCTAAATGAATTGTGGATACATCTGTATCCTTAACATACTGAAACGATTGCCATTATTCGTATCAAACCAATAGCGATTCATACAAGCTAAATCTTCTAATCAATGGTGGGCCAATAATGAATTTTTTTGCATATGTATTAAGACGCTTGGCCTGATTTCGAAAGTGTCCAGAGTTTTATATGTTGTTTTCATTGCAAAATGATGGATCTCCTTCCGTAACTTTCCAATTACGAGTACGAGAATTGAAAGACATGAAAATTCTCAATTCTCTACGGCGTCTAGGAGATAGATAGAATATTTTCAGGAACAAGAAAATTAGAAGAATCTTTCTCTCTATTCACTACCATTCCGCGTCTTCGACTTCTATTAGTTTCTTTTCTTCTTTAATGCAATAGCTATAGTTTGATATAAGAATCTATTTAT